AGCAAAAACAATTGATCAAGAAGTTGGTCAACTTTCGCATGAAAGAAGGTAAAAGAACGAGAGTTCGTGCTATTGTTTATCAAACTTTTCATCGCCCAGCTCAAACTGAACGTGATGTAATCAAACTTATGGTTGACGCCGTAGAGAATATAAAGCCCATATGCGAAGTGGAAAAAGTAGGAGTCGCAGGTACTATTTATGATGTCCCTGGGATTGTAGCCAGGGATCGTCAACAAACCTTAGCTATTCGTTGGATCCTTGAAGCAGCTTTCAAACGACGTATAAGCTACAGGAAAAGCAGCTTAGAGAAATGTTCATTTGCTGAGATACTGGATGCTTACCGAAAGAGGGGAATTGCACGTCAGAAAAGGGAGAATCTTCATGGACTGGCTTCCACCAATCGAAGTTTCGCGCATTTCAGATGGTGGTAAAGTGAGACCACATAAAGAGCTCTTCCTCATTCAGTCAGATTATTCAGTAAGATATGGTTTGACCCTTTTCCTTTTGTTTGAATCTTCATATAGAAAGCCGGCCTTCCTCATACTCCTCCCTTCATTCATTGAGTTGGAGTCATCCATAGGAGGCCCGCCCGTTATGCATTGCATGAAAGAACCTTTCTTTGTATGACTTCTCTTTTGCCTCAGGTCGAATGAATACGAAAGGAGATCAATCAAACAAAAAATAGGCCATGAATGAAGAAGTAGTGGGCCTTTCACCCTCTTTCTAGTGACTCGGGAGCTGATCTGATAAATGCACTTCAAAGGGAGGGAAGCTAGGTTTCCCATGTTGGTATGGCCGGGCATAAAAGATTTTGAAGTTAGGTCAAAAGAAGAGGTAGAGAGAGAAAACAGAACGGAACCGATAGCCCCGAATTCTATCAGGGCAAGAGAAAGAAAAGTAAGGACTCTCGTTTTCCGCATACGCATATAGGCTGTGAAAAGAAGTCCACTTTTATAATAGAGAAAGAGAGTGATTCGTCTACTTTGTTAATAAGGTAACGGAACGAACTTCAAGTACTTCGTAGGACGCCGCCGTTTGCTAAGATGTGCTTCCACATCGTGAGCTTTAGTGCACAAGTCGTCGAATCCCTTAAAGGTTTGGGGCAGGAGTATCGACGACAAGTCGTGCCTGAAGTTGTTCATGCACATCTTGAGGAGCTCTTGCTGAGTAAACTTCTGGGGACAGGCAAAAGTAGGGGCTCGCCACCTTGCAATGAACTCCGTGACAGGTTCATTATCCCTTTGCTTGGTCTTGAGTTGTTCGGGCACTCCAACCCTTCTTTGTGTGTTGCTGAACTGCTTCCTGAACTCCAAGACCCTTGCTTCCCAAGTCGGGATCGACTCTTCAGAGAGGTGGGCGTACCATGTAAAGGCGGGCCCCCAATGATTGTACGAAGAGCCTAAGGCACAGTGCCCCATTCTGCGCTACCGGCCCACATCTTACCAGGAAATGCGCTAGATGCGGGTGCGGGTCTCCCGTTCCGTCGAACATTTTGAAGTCTGGCTGAGAGAACCCTGGCGTATACGGCACGGAATCTATCCAAGCCGGATAAGGTTTGGTGATCATGCGGTTATCCTCCTCCTTTTCCTTGGCCTCTTTGACTTTTTCTTGACCAACTGATTCATTGTTGCGAGGAGGGTTGGGCTTATGCCCCAGTTGCTCTTGCTTCGTTCGGGGTACTGCCCCTTACTCAACATAGGGCCGCTCGCGATGGCATGTTTGGCAATGCCCTCTGCATGTTGGTCTGCAGGAGTGGATCTTCAGCCACCACGGGTGCGTCTTGTCTTGCCGATGAAGCCGGCGGAAAAAATCTTTTCTTTTTGTCTATTCTCGATGTATGCGTCCCAATCCAAGGAAAGAGGAAGTGAGCTCAACCAGCGCTAGAAGGAATCCTTCTCCTCATCGAACGAGGAGAAGGCGGGTCACTATCTATCTTACAAATAGAAGGCCGGGTTCTTGGACCAGATGAGGGGTTACGAGACAGCTAGGGCGGGCCAGCTGAGAACATGGAGTTTGAGAGAGCCTCCTCCCTTGGATAGAAAGTGCATATTTGCCGGCCGAGTGAGCCTTTCACCTGGCTAACACACAAAAAGCACGGGAATAGTGAAATCAAGGTTCCTTTTCTGATAAAAGTAGCAAGCAGTGCTTTTTCTCACTGGGATGGAGAACCCGGACCCATTCCCAACTCGACAACCAGAGACAGGCGGCGTAGCCTTCAATTCCACTTTATGGGATAAAACCTCCTCTACTTATGCCGTGGCCGTGGGTTGAACGGGATCTACAGGCTATTAGTAAGGATATGCACCTCTATATGCATGCACCTCGGAATGCAACTACTTTATCCCGTCTCGATCACGTCGAAGAAATGAAAGCTATGCGCCTATCTTTACCAACTACTGATTCTAGTGCAGGTCCGCAGCTATGACGCGAAAGGGTGCTCCTACCTTAGTTTTCCCCAAGCTAGTGGTGGCTCAACCGCTTCAACCGAATCTCCTACTGATGCCTTCACTCGATCAAATGCACTTGTCTCTACCGTGACTCGTACTCCACAGCTTATGCAGCGGGTTCTATCTCCACCCGTGCCTCCGCTCTCTACCCAATGCCTTTACGAGGCATTCGTACGATTGAACTGACGATGCTGGGTCCGCTTGATCCACCGGTTCTACCGATGCCTTCCTTCCCTCCGGCGTAAGCCAAAAGCCATCCTCTCTGATAACTCATTAAGACAGGCGCCCAGCTCCTGTTTTAATTGAAAGGTTCAGGTGGCTCTCTCTACGATACGGTAATAATCCAATCCAGGTTTCTGCAGGATCAGCTGCTGAATTGATCGTATTTATCTCTTTATCTTCCAATTCTTTCCAGAGGAGATCTTGGGGACCCCTCCCACTCATTAGCGGACCCCGGGAAGAAGCTTGACCGTACCCCTCCCTCCCTCTATGTCGAATAAGCTCTATTGGATTCGACCAACACATCTTATAGTTAGTGTCGATTCCCCGCTGTTACGGAGCCTTCTTGGTTGGAAGGAAGGTCCGTCTACGCCCGTTAGTAACGACAATGTATTAATGTATGTGGCACGAAAGCCAGAAACCATACTAAAGGGAATGCCGCTACACTCAAAGGGGTAGCCAGGACTATGGAGGTCTTGCGTACACCACCACCTCTGAGCCCGAGTTCCATATGAATGAAATTCTCCACCTTGCCCGAGGATTAACACCATAAAGGTCTTGCCCTATCCCTACCCCCATAGGATATGTGATAGCCTTCTCAGTCGAGTGATTCCGTCCCTGGGGACCCTACCCTCCATCGATAGCTGATTCTCCCAAGAACCGATACATTCACCCTTGGGTAGAGTGACCCACATCTCTATTGGTACTACCAGCGGAGGTCCCTCCTTCAATCTCGACGACGGTAGGACCGGACAACAATGACAGAAAGATTCCCTGTTCATAGAGTTCCGTCGCTTTCCCTTGCTCATCGAGTGCCCGGTCTTGTGCTCGCTCTCTTCTGTCATGCATCATGGCTGGGTGAGTTAGCCCATTGCGAATTAACCTCAGTGCTTCCAATCTGGTCATGCACTTTTCGCGATGCGCCTTATGGTGACCAATGCTGGAGATTCGTTTCACGCCGTAAGGCTGAACGCGGATAGGAACTAGAAGTCCTCAAATGCGATTAGACCAGACGGGAATGGTCGAAGCTCAGCATCTCGCACTTCAGAGTCACCACCTGCAACTACCGTTTATCGTCACCTTGGCTTATGGCTCATTAACCATGACCACTTGCTGCTTTGTTGAAGCCTCACTTCTGGCTTCCACATCGATGAAGGAAGAGTACCAAATGTTCGTATGGCTTTCCTTCTCTGTCGTACACTTGAAAATAGGGAATTACATATCCTTGAAAATCAGAGATGTTGTTAACCCAATCAGGATGTGAAAATAGGTAACCGTACTTAAAGAGAGGAAAAGCAGGCCTTGTTTGGTTCTCTGGAGTTCCAGAGTTGGTCGGAATCTTATTCTTGTGCATCGTTGGATGTATCCTGAGGTGAAGTGGCCTGTCTATCTCTCATTTTCATCCACACCCTTAGCTACCCTCCTCTATAAAGGCATCACCTCTTTATTGTCAACTTCTTCAGGCAATTCCCCATTTCTTCCTTTGTCACAAGTTCTACGAAATCATCAGTAACTTGGACATTCAATTCTTCCCTGGTTCGTAGACTCTTTTTGTTCGATCAGAATACAAAGCTTCATTGTTCATCTTGAGAGCTTCCCATTACTCATCTATAGGGAGAGTAGGTGCTATGTGACTTGGATATGCCGAGTCATCAAGCATAAATTACCTGACATGACAGGCTTTCAATGCCTGGGATGTCCATTCACTCAGGTGGCATAAACTCCTTGAGAGTTATTGAAACTTAGACACGAAATCCATATACTCACTAGGTGAGTCTGAATTCCTTTGCTCTTTCTTTGGTCTTTGCCCCTGCCTACTTTCTTCGGATCGTTCTGACGATGCTTATTCTTTTCTTTTGATATAACCTCGTCTCAAGGGCCGCCTGCATAGCAATCCATCGTCCTTGGCGCTTCCTACTCCTTCGGCTAACAGGAGTGCTTCATTCTCCTTGAATATATCTTTCATCATATTTTGAGAGTCTTCCTCTGAAATTGCTCTTCCGGTGCTAGAACTAGAATAGGCTATGCTTGGCGAGATCTCCGCTATCGGGCAAATAATCTCTCAAACTATTAAAAATACCGGATTTGAGGTGACCACAGGTTGCTTAGGAGGGTCTATTTCAATGACACCATCATTTAATAACTTTTGGATCTGATCTTTAAGAACTCAACAATCTTCTATCGGATGAAAAGAACCCGATGGAATTTGTAGTATTTGGGATCTCCTACTCGTCCCACCTCATCCGGTCTCTTAGGTTCGGGAAGCTCGATCAACCCTTGCTCTAATAAAGATGTGAAGAAATCTTCAACATCCTCATTTCGAAAGGAAGATTCTTTTCTTTTTGTTCTTTTAGGGTCTTAACATTCCCTTTACCTTTTCTTTCTCCTTCTCTTTTCCTTTTGCCTGCGCTTTCAGCAATACAGGTGCTTTATTGGCTTTGTTTGTCTCCACCATTGCAATCGTAGCAGACGTTCCAGCCTTACCCTCTTCCTTCTTCCCTTTCTTTCTAAAAATCTGGGCTTCCAGATCATGTGCTTTTGAACATAGTTCTTCAAAAGTCTTGTTTGAGAAGCCAAGATGTGAGACAACTCATATCTGAAGCAATTGATGCACATCTTAAGTTGTTGCGCTTCGAAGAACTCTTGCTCACAGGAGAGTTCCAGATTTATCCATATGGCGATAAAGTCATCAACAGACTCGTGTTGACGCTACTTGGCTTCCGTCAATTCTGTCACGCCTACACTCCTGTGGGTACTGTAGAAGTGTTTGTGAAACCGAGCCACAAGACTCTCTATCCCAATCAGGGATTCACCCAGGAGGCAGCTTGCTATATCATACAAAGGCATCTCCTTCGAGTGATTGCACAAATTGTCGAAGACATAATGCTCCATTCTTAGAGGTCTCCCGCAACGGGAAAGAAAGTGTGCCAAGTCTTGCTCTGGGTTGCCCAAAGCGTTGAACATACAGAATTAAGGCATTACATACCCAGGCGGAAATGGTACACTATCGATCCAAGCCGGATAGGGTTTACGATACCGATAAGATGGACGAGACACGTGGTGATGGAAATCTTGAACGTTCTTGAGAATGAAATCTCGCTGCTCCGTAATACTATTCGGCATTGTTTCATAACCCGGGTCATTTTAGAAGCCGGATTTACCCCTTTAGTAGATCGTGAGCGGGTCTGGTGAAGTTTAGGAATTGGCATCATAGGTGGTGGTGGCATTTGGGGTATACTACCCAAAACGACGGAAGAGGTGCCCCGTTGGTTGTTGGGTCTGACCAACCACTTGTTGAGCTTGGCCCGCCACTTGTTGGGCTTGATTGTTCACACCAACCATACGTGCCGTCAAATTGGCAACTTCCGCTTCTTTTTCTTCCAATCGCCTCTGCAGTTGTGCCAGCTCTTCCTCTATAGTGTTGTTAGCAGGTGGAGGAAAAAGTTTGATGTGGAGGCAGCATCAGCTGCTGCGACCATAACTGACACCGTTTTAGGAAGAAATTCGTCGGATACACTTCTCGGAGATGGAAGTGGAGTGATTTCAGGAGAGGGTAGAAGCCTCCGAGAAAGATGATGAGGGATTATCGGGAACTCCTCCTCAGCAAAAATCTTTAGAGAGAAAAAAGGGGTTTGGAGATCAGAGAGAGGAAGTAGGCTTTAGAGAAAAGTCCCTCTTGTGCCGGTAGTAGGAAAGCAGCTGAGAGAGAGAGCAGTTCTCCTTAAAGTCCTTTATGGATTTCGAGTCGGGAATAGAGCAGTGGCTTAGATCCCTGATCGAGTAATGGGGTTTGTTTTCTCTCGTTCACGTTGATAGCCCGGGTTCCGTTCAAGCTGCTGCAAAAGAATTCGTCGAAGGGTGGAACGAGCTTACCTTTTAGAGAAAGGGAAAGGGCTTTTTATAGAGAGATAGAGAGCATTCGATAAAATGAAGCGGTACCTGATGAACCCACCAGTACTGGTCCCACCAACGCCGGGAAGGCCCTGTTGTTATATTTATCGGTGGCCGATACGTCGATGGGATGCGTATTAGGAAAGCATGATGATACGGCCTTAGAATAGAAGTCAGCCTTAAAGAGCGGGCTTTTTTATCTGAGTAAGACTCTCCCTTACCACTTACAACATAGGGGCTATGAGTCTAGATACTCTTCGCTTGAAAAGGCATGCCTTGCGCTTGTCTGGGCCACGCAGAGACTTAGACACTACATGCTAGCCTACCAAGTCTGGCTTTTGTCCAGGATGGACCCATTGAAGTATCTGTTCGAGAAGCCAGCACTCTCAGGAAGGACTGCTCGATGGCAGCTGTTGTTATCAGAGTTCGACATCACTTATGTCACGCAGAAATCCATCAAGGCTCGAGCCCCTCCTGCATACTTAAAGCTCCGCCCTCTTCTTCCAACCAATGCTTGCCATGGCCAGTGCTTCCTTGTTCTTATCTCCATAGAAAGCGAACCGCACTTTCCAATCCGGCCTTCTGCCATTCATTAACTTCCTTTCCCTTCGTCTATTCTCGAGAAGTCTTGACGATACCCTTCTTCCGAACTGCCTAGGCCCAGCCCAGTCACAGGATCATATGAGAACGTCGTGCAGATGCTCAGGTGCCGTAGGCTGGCTGGTAAAAGAACCGAGAAGTAGAATGCCTCTAGTGACTTCAAGCTCTGCCGTCACTGACTTTTCTTTCTCTCTCTTAGGCCGTGTGACAGTCTGTCTTCCTTACGTTATGCAAGGCGAAAGAACACCAACCAGGCTTTCTTTGAAAAGAAAAAATGACTCAAAGGAGTGAGTTAGGGCACAGCTGCCGGCTTCCCAGCATCTCAAGTGATTAGGAATAATCTCTTTCTTATTAGTTGAGTTTGCTTCGAATGAATAAAGTACTATACTCATTTTGGGGCTTTCTTACCCTGATGGTCGCCGGTTTTGCCGGGCGTTTCATTGAGCGGAAGTCAATCCTTTTCTAACAAAAAGAAATTCTTATCTCGTTTTCTTTTTCTTTTATTAGTTTGTATTGTTGTCTATAATATAATATTTGATAATTGCAGGTCTAAATACAAAGCTTATTTTTGATTTTGAGTCTATAGCGTCACTTTATTTTTATTGCACATCTCTCGCATTTCCATTCTTTCGATGTTGCAAAATTGGATTTGTTTTGCTGTCTTAACTAGTGATTTAATAATGTCTGTTTCCTCATCGGATAACTCTTCGTCTGCTCGGGATACGCTCCGAGCGCTTATGAGATCCCCGTAGTCCACCACAGTTTGACCAGGGGAATCCTCCATACAGCCACAGCCGGTACCTCCTCAGGCGGGACCTTCTCAGCCGGTACCTCCTCTTCCGGCCCCTTCCTCCCTCCCCAACCAAGGGCTTTTTCATTCCGAGCCTCATTAGCGTGCTCGTCTGCGAGCTATGCTGGTTCTGTAGAGTAAAGGCGCGCAACAACGAGAGAGAGGCGGGCTTGGCGACCGAACGCGTCACGGCTATTCCTTCTGTACTACAGTTTGGTGGAGGAACTGTAAGAGAACAATTGAAATCCGTGCTCTAACTCGATATCTTCAGCGGAATCTTCATCTTCTCCAGTTGATGATGCATATTCATATTGAACTTCAACCAATGTCACTTGCTCAACAACTGCCTTCTTCCACAGTAGCTTCCTCTCCATCCTGAGGCGAGTCCGCAAATAACATTTTGTCCATTTCTTCTCCGTCTGTTGATGATGCTGAAGCGGATCTAACTTCAACGGGTACTGGTAGATTTCCACTGGCACAGCGGCACTTCTGGCTTAAAGGCTTGCTTTCCTGGCTCCTTTCAAAGGTAGGCTTATCGCCGAGGATAAACCAACCGATCTACGCTCGAACCTCCGACTGACTGGTCAGAAATAAGTTATCCACCGACAAGAGAGGGCTCCACTACGAAGGGACGAATATCGTTTCACATCTGATGAAATTGAAACCACTAAGATAATGGCATATAGAGTTTCATCGTCTTGTAGATGTACTTAATAGATGCACTAAAAGTCTTCGATAGAACCCAAGGCAAAAAAGAAAAAATTCGAAGGTGCTTTTCGGTCACCATTGGCTTGGGGCGTCCTCTCTCTAACTGAACAACTTCCAAGTAAACCTTCTTTGCTTAAGCGCTTCTCTTCTCTGGGCGCATGCTCTCCCATTGGGAATTTTATACCCTTGTACCACTGAAGGGCTCTGGCTCTCTCAATCAAAGGAAGGTCTCTATCAATCAAAAGACCTGTCACTCTCCATGTTCTCTGGAATCACAATCGTTCAAAGAATAACATGAATTCAAAGCCCCATCCATCCGGAGTCAAAGCTATAGGTTTTTCACCCTGTCTATTTGTTGTCCTCCTATTTGTCCTCCACGAAAGTAAGCTCGACTCACTTCAAGCCTCGTTGTTTTCACGTTCCTAGTCACAAGACTACTTTTCTTGGGGTAAACGTCACCCCTTATCCCTTAGAATATAAATAATTAGGCCTAGAAAGTGGGTCTTCTCAACAATATAGTGGTTCTGCCCCTCCGTCGGATATTATTGTGATCTTATTCGTTGTGCCCAATGCTCCTCTTCTAGCGACTCGACACCAGAGACCCCGAAAGGGCGCCAAGACTTGACTATACGCCTGGGAAAGAATATGGGTCCTCCCTATCAATTGGCGAGGCCTCACGTAGTACGCTTCTTTCCTTCCGAACTAGGAAAAGGCAGTTATGACATCACTTTGAGTTCTACGCCACCTCACTTACTCAGAAGTAGTGGGAGCCAGGCGCTAAGACTTTGACCACTCTTTTTAATAGCTCCCTCACTCGTCGATCGTCTAATAGGGAACGAGACTGAAGTGATCCGAGCGGAAGGAGGACCCCTAATTCGTGGGCTGAGTTCGAATAATATGCACTGAGTACTCGAACATAGTAATAGAGAGGGTAACGACTAGGGAGTTGGAAGACTTTTGTGCTAGTTCAGTTCTTCTGATTCAACAAAGTACTCGTACTCATTTAGTAGAGTTGTTGACCATAGATAAGGAATGGTACGTACGCACGTATAACATCATATCATGCTGCCTTTTCTTTCTCATTCCCAAAGCAAGCATCTTTGCCCACTTACCGGCCTCGTTCGTAGGCCTAGCCCACTACCCCACCTGACTGATTTGTCTCAGAGGGTACTGTTTCAAGTTGTAAAACCACTCCGTTACCAGAGGAGAAGACGAAAGCACAGCCATACAGGGAGGTTCGTAAGGCCAGTGAGGGCGAGTGAAAGGACTCAAGCAAGGCCCATACCATCCGGTCACGTCTCTTGGTCCGAGGGGCGCCAGAAAGGGGATAGAAGAAGCACCCCGAGAGGGAAGGGAAGGATGTGTCTGGTGGACAAGTACCTTAAGTGACAGTTCAATCATAATCTTAATAAGTAAAGGAAATCGTTTTGTGTCCATCTACGGAAGAAGGCTCGTCTCAAAGAAAATTTTGATTCTAGGTCCAGATGTGGTAGAAAGAAGGGCTTAAGACAGATAAGGAATAGTAAGAGTTAATAGACTGCCTCACTAATAATCTTCCTTATCGTACTACTGTACACAACTAGAAAAGGGCAACAACTCTTTTAAAAGAAGGAACCAAGGATTCGCCGGGCTAGGGGTAGAAGGAAATCACGGGGATGTCCTATTCCCTATCTGTATATTGTAGTAATTGGTATCTCGCTTGGCGCACTTGCTCTCTCAAGATGACATCATAGAAAGATTTAGGTCTTCCTGATCCCAGTCTTGCGCATCTCTTCTTAGAGGGTAGTATCGAGAAGGCGTGGGCCCATTGAAAGCCCAGGAATAATTCCTTAAACAGATAAAAATAGTAAAGTCCAAGGGGTATGATCCCAATAAAGATAGGATGGATTTTCAGTAATTGTGGACGAAGCAGCGGGCATACCAGAAATGGATTGTCAGGAATGGTAGATGGAACAAGGATGCATAGCAGGCTTAAAACACGACACAAGTAGGACGCGCTGAGGCCGAGCTTTCCTCTACTACTCATTGGAGCTAGCATACGCAATTTTCCGTTGAAGGGTTCCCAGGGCGGCCCTTGCGAGCGATATTCACTTTCAAGAGTCATGAGCCTACGCCTATACTCTCGAAGAGTTCATCAAAGAGCTAAGGGATGAGAGGAGGTGGAATTTCTTTCAACTAGAACATTTATTACAACATCTTAAAACACTTAATATTACAGAAAATGACAGAGAATTCGGATAGTTCGGCTAAGAGCAGGAGATGAGCTTCGGGCCGCAACGAAGCAGATCCGTCTGCCCTGCTCAATGCAACAATCTATTCTCTGGCCGGAGCTATTAAATCAAAGTCTCATAGAAGTCTTCCATACTCCCTTTTTGAAATACCAATTCTTTCTTTCCGCGAACTTTTCTAGTGTTGAAAGCCAAAGGAAAAGGAGAAACTGAGAATCGAGTTGGAGAAACCCGCAATCAATCCATCTACATAGAAAGGAGAAACAAGAAAGGAAAGGCTCAATGTTGAATTGAGATCTCATTAGTCCGGTAAAGATCGAGTCCAGTTATAAAGGGAAGAATATCAATAGAATGGCTGAACAATATGACCAGTACCCATCGATGCTAGCAGGGATTTCCATGATTTCTTTAGGTTGGAAGATAGAAGGAGTTTCAGAAACGACACTACGTCTAATCGTAGGAGAGCTGAGAAGTTTGCATCAAATTTCATCGTTGTGGTCTAATGGATTTGGCATGCTGTAGTCCTAGACCACTTGGACCAATGGTAGGGAAGGGTTAGCTAAGACGCTGCTTCGATTGGATCTAGCCTTAGTAAAGTAGAAGTTGAAAGAGATTTTACCATAAGCTGTGGTTGGAAACATCCCTCGTACCACCTCAGACTACTATCCTATGATCATTTACATGGAAGGTATGCATTCTGCTAAACCCTCTAATCGTCCCTTCAGGTGTGAAGCTGTCTGGTTCTCTCATCCGCACTTTAGAAAGATTCTTTTGAATACCTGGGAAAAGGAAAGGGTTTAAGCTATATAAAAGCCTCTAACTTAGATAAAGACAATAATGTCTTCTAGTTGCGTCTGCTTATAGGATAGCGCCCGCAGGAGTTCCTATTACAGAAGGGGATGGGACTAGGAGGCTTTGCATACAGACTAGTAACATCTCTTAGATGGCTGCCTTCTACTTACATAAGGACTCACCCTAGGAAAGGATTTGATTCATACCCAGACTAGTCCTACCTTCTGCTTCTGAACCTCCTGATTTAATACCCTTTGAATAGCTACAAAGAAAGAAGGGCTTCAATCGAGTCACGACACGAAAAGAATAGAAGCTTTCTCATGCGGGTTAGGAACTTAAAGAGAGGGAAGAAGCTCTTAGATTAGAAAGGAAAGGACAGGAGTCTCACTCTTCACTTCTTGGCTGGGAGTTGATTCCCGGAGTGACGGAAGAATAAGAGTAGCGGTGGGAAGACTCCTGATGCTTTCAGGCTTATGTTGGGGTTAACTGAACCCAAAGAAAGCCTAAAAGAATCCCTATATTCCAGCTTAACAAGGTTAGTGTAATATGCTCGACTAAGGGAAAGAGGAAAGGAAAGAAGGTTAGCCGAGCACGGATCTGGGCTTAAGGCAAGGAGTGCACTGATAGCACTAGTCGAAGAAAGGCAGTTAGATCATAAGAAGGCGGGTAGGTAAGAATAGGAAGTTTAGAGGAGTGAAGGGGTTTAGGAGGGACTAAAACACAGCTAGCTAAGTATATTGTATTCCAATATAACAATCTAACTAGGGTTGTCAAATCTTTGACTTCTGGAAGAAGGTTTGGTAAAGCGAAATCTCTAACTTCATCTGTAAGAGAAGAGTACAGAGTAGCTGGAAAGTTTAACTCGACTGAAGGCATTGGCGAGACTAAAAGCACTAAAAGTAAGGTAAGGGAGGTTGCCAGCTTGACTTCGCCTCCACGGCACGGAGGTCATCCAGTTAGTTTAGGAGAGAAGCTCTTGGGGTGGGAGGATAGGAAATTAAAACGAATCAGTCCGGTAGAAAAGTATGTAACTGGTACCAAGACTTGACTTCTAATGCAGGTAAGCAGAAGCTAACTCGAAAATCTTTGTGGAGTTAACGTTGACCCAGTGGCTAGAAGTTCCATTTCAAATGGATTGACTAAGAGGATCTTGAGCCAGATAGGAAAGATTCCTCGCCAAGGTTCGGAGATGCTGACACAACGTTTGAAGAAAGCTCGACTCATAGGGTTGGGGCAAGACTCAGCCTCTAAACTCTAAACCAAAGATTCTCCTTCAGTAGATTCGTAGCAAGGAGATTCCTCAAGAAAATCTTTATTCTGAAAGAACTAAAAGGGAGTGGGGTATTCGAATTCGACCGAAGCAAAGGTTCTTTTCCACGAGTACTAAACCGGGGCATAAAGCCCTTTTCTTTCATCACAGGAAAGTAGGGTAGGAACTGGTCTTTTGGATATGTCTTACCGGAAAGAAGCTCGACTGAAAGCAGGTGCTAACTCGATCGATTCTCTTTCAAAGGAGGTGCCATATCCCGCGAAGGGTGAGAAAGACGTGGCTAACTCGACAGAGGAAGGAGCTATCGGAAGGGAAGGAGAGCGAGGGCTCAGCCAAAGACAGAGGATCTGTATAGGATAAACCGCAGGAGAGAAGATGAAAGATTCTCAACTAATACAGAGGACAGGGCATACCCTGGGACTTGCTAACTCAACCTTAAAAGCTGTTCTCTTATAAAATTCGCTGGGGAGGAAAAGGGAGAGTCGACTTGGCTTGGATTATCCAACAGCGGATGCAAACGAAGAAAGCAAAGCGTTAGGATAGGAATTACAAGGAGCAAAGCTTTGAAGCTAACTCGACAAAGCCTGATAGGAAAAATCTTATTATCCCTCGGGTGGTGGGTAACCTTATATTTGCCCCAACTTATGGCCATGATGCAGTTCTTTCTTTAAGGGTTGCTTTCCAAACCTAACTGCTAGTGTGAATATAATGAAGCCCTCTTCTTAGTTGAGCTAGAAGTTTGAGGTTACAAGCCCTGGAATAAAAGAAAGATTAAGCTTAAAAAGCTAAAAACTTATAATTATTATAAAAGAGTCAAACCTAAGTCCTTTGAGGAAGGTCTGGAAGAAAATTGGACCTTTGGATGTAAGGGATCCAAGGTATGGAGGTCTCCTACTCCTAATTTTGAAGGACCCTTTCTCCTTGAATCTCTTTAGTCCTAAATGTGCTTCTTTATATCTTAATGTATATGGAAGCACCTCTTCATCTTAGATCGATTAAAGGTAAATAATTTATACCCTCTTATACATCTATGTGGGAGATGATCGAGAGTGATACACCAAAGGATCAATCACAATACGAGAACTCTTCCTAAAGAGGGTAAAGGTAGCTGGGGCGGGTGAAGGCTCCTTCTTTAATCAAAGAAAGGATAGGGATCAAGATCAATATCGAGCTTTAGTGGTAATGGGGTAACCCGAAAGCAGAGAATCTGGGTTTTGGTAGAGGGGTATATGACTGAGTGAAACTCTTTGGATTCTTTACCAGTGAAGCCCTTAGGAAGAAAAGAACTAAACCTTGCTCTACTAAGCAGCCGCTGAACTCGAGGTGGGTCTTTCCTCACAGGAGAGGAGGGACGAAGCTCTTAGTTTTCTAGGTTCAAAGATTCCTCGCCAAGGTGCCATCTAAGCAAAGAGAAAGAAGCTGGACCTTGGAGCCGGAGCCTCTTCACTGCCTTTCCTTCCGCTGGGTTGAGGACCAATACCAAGGTATATCCTAACTAGTTCCTTTCTTTAGCGAGAGGGGTGAGAACAGAGATTCCGCCGATCTACAGGATTCCTCTTCTCCAGCAACTGATCCTCCGGTACCGTAGAAAGAGGGAGGGTAATAAATATAGTTTTGAGTTTGAGAAATATAGTTTTGAGTTTGAGGTGGCACAATACCTTACCTTTAGGTAGAGGAAAGACGTAGCTGGCACAAGCACAATCAGTAGCCCTTGGCCTTGGAGGGCGGATCAAGCAAGAGCTTTTGCCTTGTGTGTGGTACTTACTCGACTACCCAGGGAGGAGGTAGAAGGACAGGAGGTGTATGTAGGCTTGACTTCGAAATAGTCAAGTAGACAAAAGATGAAATAGCGGCAGGAAACTCATCCCCGAAACCGGAACATAGGCTTCAAAATAAGCTGCAGGAACCCCGAAAGAGAAACTGAATCAGGAAGGAAGTGGCTGACTTTCAAAGCAAAGTCAGGGAAGACGATCGGGCTACGAACTCGGGTACTCAACCGTTGGAAAGTGGAAAGTAGGTTGCCAGTTCAACCGAAGCCGGATAAATAACGAAGGATATTACTAAAAGGGTATGGGTTAACCAAGTAGAAGATCGAATGGAATAAGCCAAAAAAGGGGATTACTAGAAAAGGATTCCACTCCAATAGTGGAAAGGATAGAACCAGACCAGATAGATCGACTTCGAGAATCAGCTCTTTGTAGCGGAAGAGCAACTGCAAGAGATTCCACTTAAACTGAATCAGAAGATGGAGGCTCAATAAAAAATATGCTTTAGCGACATAAACCGGAGTTCTTGAGTTAAGGTTTTGAGTGAACCCTCGGAACTCAGTCCTCGTCGAAGTCTATTCGAAAAGCGGAGAAAAGTAAGAAAACTTAAGTATTCAAGAAGTGACAGAAGTCCGTCTCTTATGTACCAGGAAACCGAGGAAGGAACTAGTCTTAAGTCTCGGAATTGAACTGTGAACTTCTTTTCTGAACTGCTACTTAAACTATCTACTTATAGATTCTCGAGGAAACTGACGCATCTTTTGAAATTTGAAAGAAGGCAATCTTCTGATAATATGGGTTGAGGGAGATGCTTGACTCATTAGGATACGGGCGAAGGAAGTTCATAGGTACTAAGCCGGATAATAACGAGATGGCAAGAGCCAGATCTCCTTCTTCTTTAGAGGCGGGAAGGTGCTCAGCTATTCGACTCAGAAGGAGAGAGTAGCAGCTTTCTTTTCTTCGAAGTGAGGGTCAGGGTATCGAAAGATCGAAGAAAGGGAATCAGGATCCTCAACAAAATAAGGATCGGGATCAGGTTTAATGGGATTCTCGGATCGGCTTCTTCTCGCAAAGGATGTTTCGGTCAGAAGATGAGACTCTGGTAGGAAAGGGGCAGAGATGGCATCAAGCCGAGCACAGATCTGGGCTTAAGGCAAGGAAGCTTGACTAAAAGTTTTGAAATCTGCGGTGAGGGAATAATGAAATCATCAGGCTATAAGCATCCCTTCTTTCTCTCCTTTCTTGGGTTCGGGAGATAGAGGAACTAACTCTACAGAAGGGAGAGGTATGAAGGGCTCAACCGGTAGGGAGATGAAGAGGAGGCTTGACCTCGCTTCGAAGGAAAGGGGTTCAAAGAGCTTCTGGGCAACCAAAAAGAGGTTAGTAATACGCTTTCGAAGGTACTAATCCGCTAGACCAAGACTGAGAAAAGAACTCCTCTTCTTCTGCTGCAGCTGCTGGAAAGGAGGAAGCAAAGACTAATCCCGATATTCCCCACTAGGGTTGATCGGAAATAGAGCTTCTAGTTCGTCTCTGATTAAATAACATATGAAGTGCAAAAGAGAATTGCATCTTCCCATGAAATAGAAAAGAAATTTGTCTCATATTCCTGTGCGAAAGCAACTCGATCGACTACCTTGATAGATAGGAGTCAAGCTCTTGCTAGGTTCGATAGAAAGAATGAGTGCAGCAAGGAGGAAAGGAGTGGAGGATGTGATCCCGGTAGGACGCTAAAGACTGACTTGCCCCACTTTATGGATGTAGCAAGTCTAATCGTCTGGTACTAAACTGGTAGGGATATTGGGTACGAAAGCGAAAAGTGAATCAAAGGGAAGGGTATTTCGACTTGAACCCCTACATTTTAGAAGTGAAAGAAGTCAGGAAGTCAACCTGTGACAGCTGAAAGGAACTCAAACTTTGCATCTACTGAACTATCTTCTGCAGCTGCAGTAAAGGTGGGAACCAGATATCGACTCAAGGGGTTGGGTTGGTTTACAGCTCGGTGTGGAAGATCTCGGCAATCAATCAGGTAAAGCAGAAAGGAGTTTGGCTACTTGAATCAGAGAAGTGCAAGAAGAGGATCAGGTTTTTGAAGCCCTGATCTCAATGAACTAAGTTCAATAAAGGGAATAGAATCCCCATCATATCATCACCGCCAGGAAAGCGCAGGAGAGGATCTTTCTAGCTCAATATAAAGAGAATCCGTAAAAGGGTCAAGATCCGGAGTGAAGCTCAAGGCGAAAGATCTTAGTGGAGTCAAGTTACTCGGCTCGGCTAAAAGGGTTGTTTCTGACTTACCGGCATCTACCTTCAACAGGAAGGTCGGGAACTAGTCGACTAAGACAGAGAGGATTCATATCCCGACCAAGAGGATATTTTAAGCGGGAGGTAAAGGCTAAAATAAGAAGAAGGAAGGGATTCTTGCTTAATCTAGACAAGAAAATATAATAATAATACGAATAAGGTATTATACTTGCTACCTATCGCATTCCTCGCATTCCCCACTTGAGAACATAGGAAGCTTTGTTGAAGAAAGAATGAGTTTAGAGTCCGGGTATAATAAATAAGCAAAGAAGCTAACTAAAGCTAAAGAGACGAGGAATAGAGAACGGCATAAGGCAAAGATCAGGGATTCTTTTTATTTCAAGTAATGGAAGAACGAAAAATGAATCAAGGCGAGTTCCTCCTTTTGTTGTCGAAAGAAGTGTCATGTCCGGAGAATAAGAGGACCTTTTCTAGTCTAGTTTGGACCAAAAATGTGGTGGGTGAGCGAAAATAAGGGCCAAGACGCATAGTAGCCAAGTGGTTGACCAGTGGTGAAACACACTGAAGAGAACCTTTTCTTAACGAATGGAACTTCGAATGTGTTGTACGCCAAGGTCGAATTAACCACAGCTGACGCAAAATTGCGGTCAAACAGATAGCAGAACACCTCGAATAGAAATAACAACGGCCAACGGTCCGTTGCAGATTGAAAGTCGAAGGAATATACTACGGAACTAGTTGATCAAGAGGCCTAGTTTGATCGAACGTACCATCCTGAGGATAGTACGCAAGACCTCAGCTAGCCAATCATGGATTGGTCGTAAGAGCCGTTGATTAATGTAGTTCCCAATGGCAAATATACGTCTTTTCCTCCACCCTCAATTGAACACCCAAGCCGACCCGTAACAGGAGGAATGTTAAGGAAGGTCAGGGTAGGCGGCTCAAAACCCTATTTATTTAGATAATGCTACAAATAAGTTAGATGATGCTACAAATAAGGCTTTCATCACCTGATTCGTCTATATCAGGTGCTAAAGGGGACACATATGGTAGAGTACTTTTGTGAAGAAAAAGCGACTTGTTCATCAGTAGAAATGTGTGATGGGACTGAGGCGGGGAACCTCAGTTAAACAAAGACGTAAGATAATCAGTCATCTAATCTTATCTTAGGCTTCGCTACCTGACTTATCAGCCAGCAAGTAAACAACCTAAACCCCTGAAATATCAGTAAGGAGTTGGCAGCGTTTCGAGCTAGGAGTTGAACCAAGGCCGCTATTCCGGACTTAGAGTTAGAGATAGTCGTTCCCAAGTATGATATGAAATAGGAAGGAATAGAGTCAAGGCCTTGTCTTACTCTAACTCTAATACAAGTAAGTAGCTAACGCTACCTTAATCCCTGAAGTAAGGATTTGGAAGCTCAGGAGCAAGAGTCACTGTAGTTGCTACGGCCAGGGAGCTAGTCCCGTAACTGCGGGCAGTTTGAGTTCTAGTTCGACAGATGGGAACTGTAGCTAACAAGTGTGCCCTGAGTGGAATCCTACTTATTTATACTCTTTCGACTATATTGATTGGCAGGACGGGTGCCAAGTTATTAGTAGCTAGGCAGCTAAGCCAGTAGTAGTTCAGTTCAGGGCATGAAGCTACAGGTGCTATTTGCGGTCGTGAGACAGAGGTCAGAGGCAACTTGTTATATAGGTAGCCGTGCGTGTTAATAGATCTTCTTCTATTCGATTATTATAATAAATTTAAATAATAAGATAAGTAGTGGGTGAATCGGTTTCCCACGGAGCGGTAAGGTTTAGTTTATTAGAAGGATAAGCACGGTTATTGCTGTTTGTCCCAACATTCAGCCGAGGTAGGCTACTAACTTGCTCGTTAGAAGTCGTTAACGAACTGACTTATGGCCATTTTCTGTCTATAAATGAAGATTGGATGGATGCCCGCTCCTTGGTTGGGTATGCTTTCAAAGGGCTGTTTTCATGCGTGCTGGTGTTCGTGGTCTGTTGGTTTTCAGTGCTCGTGGGAGAAGGCAGGATTGGCGCATCTACAAGTTGAGAGTGTGCTCGGGCAAGTGGGCTAACCAGAACAACTAGTAACGGATTTGCCTGCAATACGAGTAAGGGAATGGAACTCTAGTTTTAGAACTTTAGGACTTAGGTTAGCTAGCTCAGCTTCTCCTATCTATTCTATTATGGCTATTTGGATTAAGGAACTAGGGTAATGCGAAGACAAAGAAGGCCTAATACTAATAATGGTGAGTCGAATCAGGCCAGGCGCGGCAGCCGTTCCAAGGCTTTTATGCCACCGTTCAGGCCTTATTTAAGTAAGATAGGAGAATGAGGTTCAAGCAAGAGACTCCGGGTTTTGCCTAAGGCGAGTAGCAGACTCTGGTTTCAGTGCACGTGTGGAAGGCAACTCTGTTTAGCCAGCAAGCATAGGAATCCCCGGGAACTGACTATCTATTAATGCTAATCTATTAGTTCTAGCTCGAAGTTTTCCCTTAGTTATCTCGAAGTTAGCTGCTTGGCATGAGTCGCTTGGGCAGTCTGAGTAGCTTGGCTTGCTCATGCGGGGCTTTGGAAAGAAAGTAACCAGGGAATGACTAATCTTCTAATCCAGCTCGAGCAGTTTTTTGTTTAAAAGTAGATCAGGAGTTCAAGCAGATGTTAAGGGTGAGGTTGACTATTCTAGTCTACAGGCCACTTAGCTAAACGAAATCCTGAGTATCGACTGTCGTGTGAGTCTCGACCAATGTGTAGCTGCCGTTAAAAGGCTATAAGTAACGGCATTCTCAGTTAAGATAACAGGATTCAAGCTTGTGTGTACTTGTTATAAGTAGATGTAGATGTGAAGGTGCCTAAGGAACTGCCCTAACCTAACCCCTTCGTTGTTAGAGGCGTTGGCTATTCGTAGATCTATTATACAGGTGATTTAGCGACTTTCAATCCTTAGTTTCAACTCTTCAGTGAGTCTTGCTATCTCCCAGTCGTAACTGTACCTTGTGGACTCTAACAAGCTCTCTTCGCTTCTCCCTGGCTTAAACAAGCCAGTAGCTAAACCCTGACCTATCGGTCAGCCCTCTAACGAGCAGGTGAAGGATTGGTTGCCCGTCTCTGACTTGTCTTACTCACTCGAACCCTACGCCTTCCAGCAGGAACCACGGAAAAGAGTGAGCCTTTGTTGGAAAGAGCGAGCCAAAGGAGAGCGTAGTCTTAGAAGCGAGAAAGAAGATGAATTGGTAGCGAGTTCTATCACTCGCATGAGGAAGGTCCCTGCACCCGAAAGAGCAATTGCACCTGAAGGAAGGGGTACAAGACAAGGAATAGAGAGAGCCCATTCGGCAATGCACATTGTTTCGGCCCGCGTATGAATACACGGATTTTTCCAATTCCTATTAGTCCGCGTGTTAGATTGATATAGCTATCTACTCGCTGCTCGCTGCCCTTCCGGCTGACGAAGGAGTACCCACAGCTGTCACGCTTTTCTGCTAGTCCTATTCAACTTATAGGCCAAGGAGAAATGGAAGTCCGACCAATATAATAAATATAATGAATACGAGATGGGGAGTTTTCGAAGATAGGGAAGTGCCCGCGAAAGAAAGTCCGCTAGAAAGAAAGCCAGGAAGTTCTCACTGCGTGCCCCCGGATAGGGAGTCCTTTCTTTAGGCATTTAAAGCTGCTAAGCAGGAGTATATGTAGTAGCTTTATGGCTTCTTTAGATTGATTTGTACAATGGATTCCAGCGCTAACTAAGTGGCACGGTCCTCAACAGACAATTGAGATTGCCTCTTTGGATGGTATTTGCCTTGTATGAGTCATCAGGATCTTCGGGCGCTGACATCCATGCATTTTCTTACAGAGCTTTTCTCAGTCTACCTCACTTTCTCGAACTGCGAAGGAATATCGATGGTTGGATCCCGCGGGTCTCCCATCCGATGTGGAGTACACACTATTCAATTAGCCTTGTCTTCTTGGTCAAGTTTACTCTCGGGGACAGGCAAGACATATCTCCTTCACGGAGATTCTTTCTTTGCCTAACTGAAAGGGAAATGTTCAACGAGGACTTTCGAGCGGCTGTATCGATTTCTAAGGAATAGACATCGCTGCGCCCCTTAACAACTCTTCCAGAGCCCGCGTGAGTCACTGCAGGAAGCAGCTCGTCATTTGAAGGAAAGAAAGATTAAAAAAATGACTAATGGCGATGCGAAAGACCGCCAGAGATAGATGTCCGATCAACTATATGATTCGCATTCATCTTCATCAACAGAAGACCGGTGGAAGAGACTAAGCAAGGGCATTCTCCGTCAACTGAAGCTAGAGCTGCGGCTGAGAAAGAGTGGCCCTCTCATTCCGTTACGGCTAGCGAGCCAACGGTAGCTAGTGAAGTACCGCACGTTTATAGGGCTAATATAGGTCTCTAATGGCTAATGGTCTAGGAGGTACTATCCGTCATATACCCTTTTCGTACGCTTGTCAGGGCTTGTGCTTTCTGCTATTTTCTTTACTTAAAAGGGCTAGAGACTGCTGCATCATGCTGAACCAAGCTCCGTCTTTTCAGTCCTTTCCTCGTGGTAGGCGCCGTTGAGGTACTATTGTGCTTTCTCTTGCTCTAGCGTTAAGGGCAGTCCAGTGAAAGCGAGAAGTACTACTTGAAAGTCAAGCTCTTTCGACGCTAGTCAGTCTAATACTCCTTAGGTAGGCACTCGGCAGCGGTGCTGCTATTACTCTTCCTTTCTGCTCTTGTGCTCTTTCCGATTTTGATCGGACCTTTAACCGCTCGGGCCGTTTTCAAGCAAGCCCTTTGTCGAGAGCAGTAGTTGTTCTGAATAGGCGTTTATTAGCGCTTGTTGGGCAGTACAGTTAGCCTTATCGGTAGGCCTTTCTTTATTGCTCTTTCGGTGAGTTGAGTTATTTGCCAGAGGTTGTAGGCATTCATTATACTATACACGTGACGTTCTTTCTGCTCTGCTATTCTCACTGCTATCTCTTAGCTGTCTGCCTCCCTTAGTTAATTATCTGTAGGTTGTAGGCAATATACACGTAACGTACTAGTTGCTATCTTACCGCAAAGTCAGTTGAAAGACCTTTCCTGGGGCGGACTACTTCACGTACGGTATTCCGCTAAAAACTAAAACCGAGTAATGTGTAAGCAAGAGTCAGCTAGCTCTTAGCTCCTTAAAAGCGACTATCCAACTTGCTATCCGCTACTGGAAAACTGCTAGCAGCTACCGAACTGAGCTTACCGGCCTACCGCTGGCATACACACTTTACGTTCCGTGTCATGGTCTTCCCTTGTTTGCGTCCGTTCCTCGGACTTCGTCAGGGCTATCTGTCCGAGGTCACTCATCCAACGATCCTGGTTGGGTCGTCAGCAGTACCGGCTTACCGATAGCAGTTAGCAAACCGTGCTTGATCCCGTTTTCCTTGCATAGAAAAACCAAGGCCTTTGGCTCATAAAGTCAGATTGTTCTCAAACGGCGAAGCCTTACCGACCGATAGCTGTTCAGTAGATAGTATATGAAACTTAACACATTGACAAAAAGTAAAAGTCCTCACTGTCGGTGGTTGGGACACTTGCTTGACTTGAGGATGGTCGTAGAACCTTGTTGACCACGAACTGAGAGGCTGGCGAGCTCAGCTCAGGGACCTCTCCTGGATTACCTGCTTGCACCCTGTTAGGCTTCCGCTTCTTACGATCCTTCTTGCCTTGGTAGTCGCATTCTTTCTTTCTCGATCTTATATCGACCGCTCTGCGTATGAAGTCCTTTCTCTGTTAGGTAAGCGGAACATGTAGCTTTCGCTCTTTTACCTGGGGTTACAGCGAAAGTCTCAGTTCACAGATATTATAAATCATATCTTGGACAAAGGCTTTATGAGGCTACAAAGGAGACCAGAAAAGGTGACTAGAAATAGATTCAGAGAAGACGAGATCATAGCTATGAGTGGAATATATGGTATCCCACTGGAGTTCTTATAAACGTACCAAACTTGAAATATTCAAATAGGTATTGTGTGAAATTTACCGGGCAAAGCACTTGAATTGGGATTGGGTAGGGCCGGTAAGAGCACACACATCGATAAGGTGCGGTTCGAACGAGAAATGTGGACTCAGATGCCCCCAGAACAAGGTCAGATTTGCTTGTGTTAAGCATATAGTTAGCCTTTTTATCAAATCGTTTAGAATATTCTTTGCTTCATCCATTCTCCTCCTTCCTTTCTTTCCATTCCATCTTATATATATATATAGGTCAGCTTCATAGCTCCAACCATTAGCCCTTTAGTGCTTTTTTAGGTATCTCGATTGAGATTTGGTTGGTTTCCTTATCTCGGCTAGGCCCTTGAAGTTGGTAAGGAAAGCTCAGTTCTGCTCGTCGGAAAGCAAAAAGCGCTTAAAAAGATTAACTTAGCCGTTGGTACTCCGCATCTTCACGGAGAATTCAATTTCACCGGGTCCATGTCGGAGACAGCAGGGCAGTCGTGACACCATTCATGCAGGTCTTTCTTAAAGCTTCGAATTGGGTTGAGAGAAGTTTATGAATCGAGTGAAAATGAAAATAAAATCGTAAATAAAATGGGCAAGTGTGCTTGCTTATTTTTATTATATTAGAATTATCAAAATACCAAAAATATGAAGAAGAACTAAGGCACTTGCTTCGGCGAAACCTTTCTCCGTCGTTACGGAGTTCTTCTGCTCTAATCTCCGAAATCGAGGATCAGCTGACTGAGGAGTTAGTATTGATTCATGCAAAGATGCTCCTCTGAAGCTGGAGTAAGGGATTGTCCACCTCACCGCCCCGAAGAGCAGTGGCTTTGTTGTTTTGCACGCCTACAGAGAGAGACTCCAAAAGTACCAACGCTCAATCGAAAGAAAGATAAATCAACTATATGCTTAACTCATGCCCTAGGAATCCCTAGACACAGGGGTACGAGCTAATCTTTTACTGGAGGAAAGCTGGGGAAAAGCATAGAGCGTGCGGGCTCAGCTATCGCCCTCCTCCCGCCCGTGACGCTCCCAAACCGATCGCTATCGTTTTCTTGCTTTCTTGTTGTCTTGAATTGTTATAGAACGGCTTTATATCAGGTATAGTTGGTAGAATGAAGTGGGGTGAAGCCTTAGTGGATATAGCAAGTGTGCCGGGGATGTGGCTCGAGCGTAGTAGGTCTGGACGCCTAGCATGAAACAGCCTTCTCTGGTAGCGGCACTATACTAAGGTATAGTATCTCTAGCTTCCAGTCTATATAAAACGTAGTTAGCAGAGGTAAGTCTGTCTGGCGTTCCCTCGCGTAAAGGGCGACTTTGGCATCGGCTCTCTCGTTAGGTAATTACCGAGGCGAAAGCAGCTCTCTCGGAAGTCAGTTTCCTCGCCATCTTAGTGGGACTAGTCTAATAAATTTTCACTTGAACTGCCAAGACTCGGATTTTTTTGTTGTGGTAACGCTCTTCTAGAATTACGTTTAACGTCCCTTTATGACTTTCCCGATCGGCGCCTCGGGTCGGTAGCCGGGCTCCGGGACATTACTACCACGGCTACTATCGTCCCGAGCCCAAAGAAGGAAAAGAACGGACTAAAGCGAGGAGTTCATTGGCCATACATAGTGAAGGGGATGGGGTCAACCTCTTTCATGACCCATGGCCCCAGTGTGTCACTTGGTTAGCATTTCTAGAACAAATTAAGTAGGGTTGGTTTTCGAGAAAAGGTCCCATCCTTCAATATCATGATTGGGTCGACCAGGTCAGGCCAGATCATGAGTGAATAGAAAATCTAAAACGGAATGCCTGTACTTGAAAAAATGACTTCCTTTCCAATTTGTATACTCTTTTTGAAGTGCTTTATTTATCTCTTTCTTTATTATTATGTCAATGGACACAAATGCCCGACAGCGGCAACAGAAACGCAGAAGAATATCTTCTGTCGCTGGCTCCTCAAGTGCTGGTGGAAACAAGGACCCCGTGAAGAAGAGCAAGGTGATAAAAGGGGGTGATGTTAATTTAGATTTGACTCTGGCGCCACCGAAGGTGGATGACCAGCCGGTCCCACCATTAGTAGGGAGCCAGCAAGCGGTGCCTGTCCCAACGAAAGAAGAGGTCGAAAATGAGCTTTTCACCTTTCTTTCTTCCTTTGGGAATAGGGATGTGCGCAAAATGTCCTGAACACGGCAAGAAAAACCTTGACTTGGACGTCGCGTCTCCCGAAAAGCTTGCTAAGATAAGCCAACTTATGCAGAAACTTTCAGAAACAAAGTTTTCTGCTTACACAGCAAAAGACACTTTATTCAAAGAAATCAAAAATGGGAGAAGGGCGGGGTATAGAATGGAACTCGATGGATGCTTGCATGAGCGGTGGAGGTGCCGGGAGAGAACTGAACTACGAGCGACGTGATCCCTTAACAAAAGGGTACGTAGAGCAGCTTGGACAGCCAAGTCCTGTCGCATACAGGTGTATACTCTTTCTTATGTTAGAAGGTGCAAAATCAATAGGTGCCGGAGCAGCTACAATTGCTTCAGCAGGAGCTGGCGTAGGTGTCTTTTAAAGTAGGATTTTCGATCTTAGTTCTAGAATGATTATTTATGCCCTCCTCACGGAAGAACCAAGCAAGGGATGAGCGCGCTAGCGCGAAAGCCGTTGCGCGGTAAACTAGAGAAGTAGGGCAGCCCTTTGATTGCTGCAGTAGTTTGATTGCTGCATCCGTTTTCTTGCCTGGTCACTTCGCTCATTAACCTCTTATCAATTGCTTGCTTGCTTACTTGCTAGTAGTACAGTTAGAGACAGGAAAGGAATTACTGCAGGAGTGACTACTGCTTGCATTAAACCCTATTCCGTTCGTGACCAATACCCAAGGGATAGGGTTAACAGCTAGTACTGCTAACACAACAGCTACTACTGCTTAAGCTAGTACTGCTTAACTCAATTCAACTACTTGCTTACAGTTTTCAGTCTTACTGCTGTGAATGAAGATTTAGAAGTCCTCTACAGGTCGTATAAACTCTTTTCCCTTAACAATCACCGGTGGTGAATCAAAGCTGGCAGTGGCACTCGCTCTCACATCGAGAAAGAGGAGTGAAAGTCGGTGTCACGTAGGTAGGAGGGGCTTTAACAGGTTTTAAATCCTTTAAGAATTCACCACCGGTTAATATGTTAAAATGGAGTTTAAGTTAGTGTCACATCAGTGGGGAATGACTTTTCAAACAATTCAAACAATCCTGCCATTCCAAACGCTACTTGCTTGAAAGCTCGGCATCGAAGGGAGGAATTCGATCCATCATTTCCTATTTCTTTCCCTCTTTCTATAGAGATCTAACTAAAAGGTTCAGCAACAGCCGGAGAAGCATAACTTATCCTTCCGGGTCATAAGCTGGGTATTTGGTCGATCGCCTCACTGCATTTCCACAGAATGGATTTGAAGATAGATATGGTGAAGATCTTTTAGTGGCCTTTTTCCCCAGCATCATAAGTTGGTAGATAAGAGAGGCCCTAGAAGGATAGCTTTCACCAGTAAAATGTCAATGGTGCTTCAAAAACAGTAGCTGCACTTGGATAGAGAGAATTCGACCCGCCCCAGCATCCCCTACAATCAAGCTCCTATCCATCCGATTCGGTCTCTATATGTATCCCTCTTTTCGTGCTATGCTCTAGTTACGTCATGAGCTCTAGTAAGGATCTCGTGTTTGCTAGTTTCAAGTCTCAGACTAGAGTCTTTAGTCTAGTATCTAAAACCTGCTTTTCTTTTCTCGCTTCCGCTCCCGTACAGGAACGGGATATTAGGGTAGACACAGGTGATAGGAAAGAGTCTCTAGTAGTGGAGTTTCAAGCTCTTGTTTTGTGATGTGATGTTAGTATTGCGTCATAATAGTTGTTTAATACATACACTTGAACAGGTTCGTTGGTGTACCGAAAGGGACTGACGGATCATTATAATGTTATTGAAATATCCGCCTTTTCTCGGTTATCCCGGTTAAAGGGTGGACTGTTCACTTGATATGTATGTTGCTTCTTATTATTAATACTCAAGGTGGTGTTACTGGTGTAACCTCTTTGGTATTGATAAAGTAAGAAATTGACACCAACTGTCAGTGATCCTCGGATTACTTCCCTTGAAGTGCTGTTTCCTCTATCCCACCTCGTGGTATGGACGGCTGCGGAACGGGATTATTCCCGGTCGGAGAAAGTTCTCGGCCTCCACTATTCTGAGTGATGATGTCGTCACTCGACAGTAGGGTGACCGGAGAACACCGCAAAATTATCCAGGATTTGGGAGCGACCATATCAAAAGCTAAATCCTTAGCTTCCAATTCTGGTGGGTTTGAGTTCACAAGCACTCCTTCATGGTGAAGGCTTTATTAATATATTCCCCATTTTCATAGAGTCTTTCATTATCAGGAGAATAGCCTTGTGCTGTGTCACTATCCCAGGATTTATACCATATGGGGATATTTAGTATAATTCTGGGTCGTGATTATGGTTCTAAGGTGTTTGTGAAGGTAGATACCTTTCGCTTTGTGCGGGGAGTGCCTATGGTGTTTCTCCATAAACCTGGTGGTATACTTTCACAAACTTCAGGTGAAGGATACGGACTTGTCCTGTCCTTTTACTTTGGAGAGTAGCCTTGTGGAAGGACTTCAGAGTGAAGTCAGACCTCGCGGGGCTTTGTTAGACATCGATGGACAAAGTCTCGTTGTGGATCATTCTGGAGTCTGAAGCTTGGATTAGAATGGGTGGGATTCAGGATTCAAATAGTGTATTTGGAAATTTCGTAGGTAGGAGATAAGTCCGAAAGGCTTTGATCCGGATCGGGCCATTACGAGGACCTTCAAGGGACAGGATCCCAGGCTTTCAAATGCGGATTTGGTCTATCTTTTATTAGATAAAAAGCTTTCTCCTATCTTTATGTAATTTCGCGGACTTTCTTTTCTCTCTTGGATTGGTATCTTTTCCCGTGCTTGTTTGCACGATACATCATAAAAGCCTAAAAACAAGGCTTGTTAGAACGAATGGTTAGGTCTCGCAAGAGACACTACTAACTTGCCTCCTCATACTAGAAGAGAACTGAACTCGCTAGTCCCTCATCTGCTTTAGACTTGTTAAACTAAGACCCTTGAAATCAAAGTGAAACAAGATATCAGACTGGAAACTAGAAGGTTTGGAACCCTAACAACGAGACTCAAAGGGTCAGGTCAACTCACTGCTTCCATCGCCTCTCCATACCCAAGCCCATAAAGCAAGCCATCTCTCCATCAAGGAGAAGCCGGCCGGGTCAATACTAGGATCGATCTTTTCCCCGAATACACCAAGAATCTTGATTTGCTTATTAGTTTTAGGATCTCCACGGTTGATTCATCAGTATGCTATGTACTACATTAGCAAAACTCTGATTGACTATGAAAAGAAGTACACACCGTTGGAAAAGACTTGCCAGATTAGGGATTTTAGACGTAAAATATTCTGATACAACCCTCCTTTATGAAATTGTTCATTTCATTCTTGAGGTGAACTCGCTTCCTCCCCTTCATTCAGCCGGAGCTGGTGAATTCAATGACTATCTTTCATTCATCTGAAAGTGAATTGAAATACTCCTGGAATAGGGTTTTTCCTCAGAGGTCCTGGTAAGTGGGAGTGGAGCCAGCGCAGTTGTAGCGATGTCCGGATATGATATTTGAGAGACTATTTTCTGACGGTCAACAAACCATTAATTATAACAAATAGAAAAACAAAAATTCTAAAATAATAAATAAACGGCCTCTTCTTTTATTCGAGATGTTGTTCTTCATTTTTTTGCATGAGTTTGTTGACGTAAGTTACTAGGGAGAGGGTAAATTGTTTCCTTCTTTTATTATTAGTTGATCTAAAGGCTTTTATGGTTATTGATTGCACTAGACTAGAAAGGACAACAAACAAACTACTTCCACCCACATACAAGCCCCAAAAACAAGCGCAGTTATTTTATTATTTAAGCAAGTGTCTTGCTCGATTACAAAACACGAAAAGATAAGCGCGTGTTAATTTCTTCTAATTTCTTGGGCCACCGCGGAACCACAATGCCAATGAGAGAATGAGCGAGTGCTGTGCAGCTCGCAGCATTTGGAGCCTGAGCTCGGCTTCCCTTATTATTTGGTCTTTTGGTAGGTATCGCCAAAGGCGAAGAGGAGCCTCCGGCGTTCGCGGAGCTGGTTCTCGACGCGTTCGATTTCTTCTCCAAGTTGAGCAAGCCTTTGTGCCATAGCCATAGACATAGTTCAGCAACCTCCAAAAATTCTTTGATTTTCTTTTAGAGCACGAAGGCTTATGGCTTCTCTTGCAGACCCTCTATTTATAGAGTGTATAGTATAGCCATGCGGCACGAATTTGATGAACAAACTAACTAGTTTGCAGCAGTTGAGCCTGTTTGATGAACAAACTAACTACCTTGCGAAGCCCCCAATCACGCTGCCTGTGTGAACAAACCAACATGCTATCCTTACCTTCATTTAACGGATCAACACATATAGATAGCATGATAAAGCCGTTAACGGCGGAGTCCATTAAGAGGGTAGTTGAGCTAGTAGTAGTGCCAGTCTGTTCTGTCCTGCCAATCAAGTAAGGAGCTGCCACTGCTCTCCCTATCGGTTGAGGCCTTCAGCTCTCTCTTCCGGATATGAAATTGAGAATATATCTTATCTTTTCTTTTTAGTGGTGCGGTAGAAGAGGAGAGCGACTTCCTTCCGTTTTCTACGCTGGGTGGTGCCACTAGAAGTACGAGCCTTAGCCGAGAGCTAGTTCATCATGCGTCTTCGCTTTTCCCCGTTCATTCTGTCCGGGAATGATTCAATCGAGAAAGCTTATCCATCGCTGGCAAATTACCCGTGGCAAACTACTGAAAAAGCGACTTCTTCGAGAGGAAAAGAAAACTTCATTCCTCTGACTCATATACCCTACTCTGCATTTCAGTCGACTTTCTTTTTCGAAACCGGACCCTCCTCAATAGTCTCTCCTCTCTAGCAGCCAACACAGGAATGAACAACTCCTCCCTCCTTCTTCTGTTTCAATCCGATCATCTCTCATTCCGGAATAGAGAGAATCCACCATTAATGATCTTTGTTCAGATTCGGATCAAGCATACGTTTTCACTTCTATACGTAACGTAATCGAATTGAAGAAGTTGTAAGCAAGTTCCCTCCAGCAGCAGATAATCTCAATAGCGGTTGTTTGGACCGATAAGGAGTGTTTCGAAAGCAGCAAATAGTCCTAAAAGCCTTCCCCTTTCAAGTCAGGCCGTACCGGATTTTTGCAGAAAACTCCATTATGCTTTCCTCTAACCTGCGATAAAGGTCTTTGTCGGTTGGTTGCAGCGGATAGTTGGAATGGTTGTTCCTGCTTAGCCCTCCTTCCACTCCCTTCCCTCGCTCAAGCCAGAACCATTAAAAACTCCTCATATTGGGTTGGGCCTTCCCTCTATCGGTTAGATAGTGGCATGGAAGGAATAACCAGCAGCGGATATTGTCGTTGATCGGCCCAACCTTCCCGGCTAGAAGTAGGTATAAAAGAATAGTTCATATTAAGCTTCTAGCTGATCTGAATAGATTAGCGTGCCTATCCACCGGAGAGATTAGCTTCATCCCCGGCCCTAGCTACACCGGCTATCGGTTGAGCATCGGACGGACATAGGCCTAGATTCTCTCCGACGTCTAGAGTGGAGGTAAAACGAGTATCAGCTAAGGCTGATCCAAGCTCCACTGATATGGCCCAGGAGGAGCAGCAAGCACATGTACCAGTGATACCAGCAAGAAAACGTATGCGCTAACGCGCAACGGGTGAGCGTACTACTACTAGACTAGCGCGCGAAAGCCGTTGCTTGTTTGGTTGCCTTGCTATCGGCATGGCCTTTAATGAATGGCATTAAGCAAATGGAGAGCTCCCATGTGAGTATCCTCGGTCTCACTCTTGTCCGAGTTATCTTGGCTTGACTCACGTTGAGCAGCCAACAATGCGTTTAAGGCGGCCTTCTGAGGACATTGGTAGGTCTTGTGAGATCCACCGCAGAGAATGCATTTTAGGGGTTTATGATGATGGTTTGAAGAGGCACCGGTGCTTCGTGAGTGGGAGGAGTCTTTCCGTGAGCTAGAGCTTGAGCTTGCTCCCCTTCATTCAGCCGGAGCTGGTGAATTCAATGATAGATTCTTTAGCCAAAAGGCGGGTGGCATTTTCCGGAGTAAGCTAAGGTATCTTATTACGTTTATAATGTTCCATCCCGCTGAAGCAAAGCAAACACGCCCACTTGAACGCTTTGTTAATGAACTTAGTCTAATAGAAAAACGAAAGAGATTTCTTTCTTCGTTTCCGCAGCTATTCCTCCTTTAGACTCATACAAGCAAGTACAAGATGGTATTGGGAATAGAGGAAGCCAGTAGATGATAGTTAGGTAGTTGCAGAAAGCAATCGGAACTAGGAGGGAACGGAGGGGCCGACAAGCAAAAGCAATGGCAATCAGCCGCCTAATTACTTTGCGACCACTTAGCGCAATAGTTCATATGTTGATTCATGAGCTAACTAAGGAGGCTGCCTTTATGTTAATATGTATGCCAATAGCATGAAATATAGAACATTGAGCAGCAGTCACTCATTATGTACGCAGTTATTAAACAAAGACTATTAAGACGAGTCGTGTGCGCAAGACTTGGGTGGTCTGATCGGGCAGCATTCTGTTCCACCAGAGAACGACGAGGTCAGGTCGCCTGGAAAGAGCTGCTTTGTCTCGGTTTTCCATGGATGGACAAAAGGTGAGGTGAAACGAAAAGTAGGAAATAAAGGAAGGGCAGCTTACGCTTGTCTTCGACCGATGAGGGCAAAAACAAGGTTTTGATTCCCTTACTTGTGATCCTATCGGAGCTGTTCTGAACGATACCCTTTCTCCTCACTTACCCTATCTAGTCGAGCGTCTACGAAACTCTCTTTTCAGCCTATGTGGTTTTCTCCAAGACGCTGGAAGCCTTTTTCCTTTGACGCCCGTGGAATAACCAATTGATGTGGAGACCTCTAACTACGGTCGAGTACTGCTTCTGTTCCTCTGCCGTTATACTTGGCATCTACAGCTCCTACTCCTTCTACTGCCGCTTCTTACTCTCGCTCCGACTGCTGACAGAACCATCTCTTTAGTCGACAATGCCCTTCCTGAACATCCGGATTGGGATGAATCATTTACTCCTATGGTCTTAATAAGAGGAGGTAGAGTGAAAGATTCGCCAGGTGTGAAATCCCATCGTATTCGAGGAGTCAAGGATTTGCTGGGAATTCCGAAACGAAGTAAGAAGGCTGTCAATCAAATATGGTACGCGGTGCTTGTCAAATAAAAACTATCCCTTAAAAGTGAGTTCGAAAGGTAAGAGTCTTGTACCTACCTAGTAGAACTTATAATAACTAATAATAAGAATTTTCTCAGAAGCGAGAGCGCACCTCGAGAAACAAGTCTCAGGAAGTGAGTTAGTTATAGTATTACAGGAGCTAATAGCTTCAGAGAAATAAGCACAGGAAATACTGGTGGGAATCTCACCTCCAAGCCTTTCATGGGCCCCAATGATGGCGTTGAAATACCCAACAAAATCCAAAGATCATTGATAGCAGAATGAAGAAACTGAAGATCCCGCTATAAAGATCTCCTCATAATGTAATTAAATTATTAGAAGCATACAAAAAATGAAAGCGCAGCTAACATTATCCAGGAACAAGGAACAGGTGATGGATTGAGCAGTAATAAAGGTAATGGTTGGAAGCTGATGGATGGCCGAGTAAAGAACCCAGATATTAGAAGGAGACCGTTACAGTGGTTCAAGGTAGCTAAATTCATGTTTCACGAGGACCAGAAAGAAGAAGGGATATTGGAAAAGAAGTCATGGATTCAGCAATACAAAGAGGTTCAGCTGTTTCCAAATACGGCTGATCTGGTGATAAAGGCCAAGGGCGTGCTCTTCTATTGAAGGAAGAACAGAAACGAAACAGCTCTCTTTGCGTACTATGGATCTCTTACGTGCGACATTCCTTGCTTTGACGAGCAGCATCCAGTACATTCACCCCGGCTGGGCAGTAGCGCCAAGAAGAACTTCAAGCTAAGAGCGAAGAGAAGGTAATGATTTCGCTCAGTAGAAGGTCACCTACATGGATATTGAGGCTATAAGCCGCAGGTAAGATATAGTTCACAAGTCGAAGGGAATCTTGAATCAAATGTCGATTCATCTTAATTGTACGTCAATTCTAATTCAATTTGTTCTAAACTTCCTCGAGCCCAAGGACTCGTGATTCAATTATGGCTCTTTGCTGCTATTAAGGTGATAGTATCTGCTTAGCCCATAGTAATAAGATGGTAGTGACCGCTTATCCTAAGTCTTCCGCTGGCATGGGTTTAGAGGCATTCTGCCTCTTTCTTGGTAACACGGAGTAAGAAAGATATATATTGTTTTTTCGCCACCTATCATCATAGAAAAGGCTGTTCATTTCGACTTTGGATTCAGGACCTATCCTTTCTCCTTTTCTTGTGTACACTCCCACCCTTTTCTTTTCCATCTGGACCTGGATGCTATGCCCATTTGTCTCTCTATAGCTTATCATGCCTTTTCGAGCCTTAAAGGTAGCAAAGAATAATAAAAGGATTCGCCATTGGATCAGAAAAATAAAGTCCGAAGGTGACCTCCTTTGCCGAAAAGAGGGGGTGAGAGCAAGTCCATATGTTTTGTTTGGAGAAAGGCCCGGCTTTCACTTGACTAAGTGGTACTGTAGTGTTCTCCCGCCAAAGATATTCTGCTCAGAAAGAAGGAAAGAGAGCGCTTTACCCATTATCTAATCGAGCTGCCTAACCGCGGCGTCTAGCCGAGCTTGAAACAAAAAACTTTTATTTATCTAACCGCGGGAAAGTCTGTCTCTAACCAAGGGCGAGCGGCTCTAATCTCAATGGACGGACCCCTCTTCTCTTGAGCCTTGCTTCATTATTTCCATTTCTGTTAGAGGGCTTGTAAAATAGATATGATACCATTGGGTTCGGGACTTGTTCCTATCAGGTGTTCCTATCAGGATTGTTCCCAAGAACTCGTATTTTTAAGATGATTATTTCCGGAATCTGATAATGTAGTCACGACTGAAGCAGAAGGTGGAGTTTTGGATGCTCAATCAGGGCCAGAGGTGAAATTACAGTTATTGGATTCGATCCAGTGGCCAAGAGAAGAGGGCAAACCTAGCATAAGAATTTCTTCTAGGAAAGGGAATTATAAGCAGCAGTGGCTACTAGCGGAAGAGGATGCGGTAAGGCCTATAATTACACTCATTGGCTGCTTGTCCTAAGAAATTCAATCGGTTATTAACGTCTTATAAGTAGGTTAGGATTGATCTTAGGCGCAGTCCCAATGGTAAGATCAGTCCCAAGACTTCAGAGCGTGTGAGACAATTCATTTATTATAGAACGAGATTTTCTTTTATGGGCTGGCCCTAGTGTGTAATGGACTATATTCCTCGATCTAGGTGTATCACTTCCACCTACTGGCATGGATTAATGAGCTATAGGCCCTCTTCTGCTCTTATCGAAGAATCGAACATTTTCTTTTGTATTTTTTCATCAAGCTGGAATGGCAAAGTTGCTGTCTGCTCTCCTTTCTCCCCTCTGACCCCTATTCTAGGCGATACCTAGGAAAAGAAGAAGCGAATAATGGCAAGGAATGATCTTCATCCTGGCGCAAGGCCGAAAAGCAACCGAGTTAGATAAGTCTTCTTCAATGATATTGTCCGCGTATGAGCAGTAGGAAGAGCGTAGATAGAGATATACGCACTTCCGTTTTCTAAAAAGTTTCTTTGACGATCCGAACCTTTAAAAAGAGAAACGAACATAAAGTACGAAATCCACCTAGATTGACCAAAGATCTTCTCTTTCCTTGCCTTGTGATGATTAGAAAGGCATGGAAGATTGCGACTCTGAGTTTGATTCTGGCGAGGATGAGCTCACTACATTGAGTTTCGGTCTTGCGCCCTTGTCCCTGAGACATGCTATTAGTTTAATCAGGATCACCCTGTAGAACTAGCCTTGTAGAAATAGCAGTCTCTACTCTAAAAGGCAGTTGGTTAATTCCACTCTCCTCCCTTTGTCTCGAAATCAGCTAGCGAAAGCTAAGCTTTCTTAGAAAAACTGGCGCATCTGAAACAATTAGTACGTGATGAACACTCGAACATACAATCTCTAAGAGGAACCACGTCTATCTGTCCGATTCACCGCTCATTCGAGTAATACACTCAATTCTAGTAATACAGGAGCCAACCTTCTATGAGCAGGCGGGCTTTGAATGCTAATGACAAGTAGAAATGCTGGTTCCTTACGAGTGAGTCTGCTACTCTTAGTTGTCGATTACCAGATGGAACCGAGTGTGCCGCTTTCTTTCCTCGAAATCTTGAATTACATTTGAATTACATAATAAATAAAGCAAAGCATCTTCGTCTGAGTTGCATACTTTCTCCGGTTATATAGATTCTGGGATGATGGAGCCTAGCCCAGCCCAGTGATGAGAGAAAAGACAAACAGTACAGTCATTTGATTATTCAATAAGGATAATAACCTGGGGTGTGTGGTAATTTGAAGGTGTCTCTAACCAATAGGGGTGAAAATGCCCTTCGCGGCGTATTGGAATAGCGCCGCTCTCGTCTTTGATTTGGAGACAACCTTCTTATAAGAGTAATCATTACTTCGTTAGCTCCGGTCGTCTTTGCTGGGTATCATCCCATTCCTTGTTGACTATGATTCCGACCCTGCAGTGATAGCATGAGGGAGTGTATCCAGTATTGAGTAGAACATATGCCGGAGTTTGAATGCTAGGCTGTGAAAGCACCGTAACGAAACAGGTTTGAAATGGAGAATCTATTACATATTCAAATAGAATAACTCGCTTAATATTATTATTATCGGTTAATCAACCTTTTGATGGAGGATCTTCTGTATTATACCTGCCTCTGATAACAGCCTAGAACTTATCATTTCAGGTGCCGATACCGCGGAATTAGCTTGCCTTTATATTACTTATTCACTCATTGTCAGTTGAACCTTGTCCAGCCACGGTAGTAGAGTAGGCGCATAATAAGTTTCTGCCCGCTTCTCAAAACTAGGAGCGTCTCAATAAAAAACACGTAGTATATAAAGAAAGACCTTTTCGAGCGACACCTTTCCCACGTTTTTGGTCTACCTTCTTTGACAACTCTGGTCGCTCGCAGCAAACCTGCCGGTCTTTCAATACCCAATGCAATTTCTAACTATTCTAAGTGTACACTTTTACTTGTTCGTTTTCTACTTTTAAGTTGGATCGAGACTTTTAGCTATTAGAGCTAGTAAATAAAGATAGGGTATTACTACCAGTCATAGGAGAACGGCTCTCAGTTAGGGACGTTCTTCGAAACTCTTTCTCGCATTAAAGCTTATCCATTAAGGAATAGCTTCGTCAGCATGTTCATCTTCTCAGCCCCTGGGTAGTGAATGTTCTGATTTCATATATAACATAGAAGTAATGAAACCCTTTTGCTGCAGAAGGCAGGTCAGTCATGGCAGGAGGTGCTGGTGGTCTGGTTGTTTGTTCTCGAATCAATGACCGGGGTGGGAAAGACTGGAGTGCTGATTGAGCGATACCATGTCTCAGGAATTTTGTACTTCAAACTTCCTTAACAGCGGAAATGCATATTGAGGAAGATAGGTTGCATCTCTTGCTAGAATAGATAGAGTAAGGGAGGTTTAAGCTACATCCTAAATAAAGGTAAGAAATAGATTCTTCTCCTTTTCGCCTAGCAGCACTATTGGATTACAGGAACTACAGCCAACTAGTAGACGCTCCTTCCTCTTGCCAGGAGGAACTTCGAAGCACTCACCTACTAATAAGAAGAAAGAGATAACGTAAGGAAGAAAGACTAGCAGATGCTGACGATGCGGTCGATCAATTGAGACTACTCATAATCCCTAATTAGGAAAGAGAAGAAACTAGTATGAAAGGGATCTTTATAATATATAAATGATATATACAAGAGAACGATACAAGAGGTCGATACAACTACGTAGTCTTCGATTCTTGACTTGGCTGAGTAGATGAGATCCTAGCTATCTCTTCCTTACTCTATCTATTCTAGTTCTCTAAGGGTTATAGCAAGATAGGATATCTTAGAATAGGTTAGATCTCTCCTTCTCTTTCCTTAGTGGCATGGTTCTTTGTGGGCTCCCCAAGCAAGTGATTCAATGTCTTTGTAGCTAGCTTGCCTGTAGGGTTAGAAAAGCTAGGTAGCTTGCTCCTGAGTTAAGTAGCTAACTGAATCTGTCATTGTCTAGAAAGTTGGCACGGTTCGTCTCGACAATCTCCATATGTCGTGACGGACAATCAAATCTGTAGCCCTTAGATCTCTCCGAATAACCGATGAAATAGCATCTCACCGTCCGATAGTCGAGCTTCTTCAACTCGGGATTATATAGTCTTGCCTTTGCAGGACATCCCCAAACATGTAGATGATGAAGGCTCGGCATCTTTCCTGTCCATCGCTTATAAGGAGTTTCAGGTGCAGCTTTGCAAGGAACTCGGTTCTGAATATAAACTGCAGTTTTCAAGGTATTATTATCGCCTAGCATTTGCGCTAGGATTGAAGCCGTACCCGTCCCTTTCATTTCTTTCTCAATTCCCCAGGATAGCGTCATAACCCTTTCCTTCCATCTTTTGGAGATGATCGACTGGTTGATGACAGAACTCAATCTTCATGTGAGAGCAGCTTGAAAGATAACAGGAGCAGCAATAGCGAAATCTAAGTGTGTGAACTCAACAAGATTAGGGAACCCCTAGCAGTCATTCTTCACCCAGAATGAATGAATGTCTTCCTTCCTTGCCTCAGGACCTCCGTCCCTATCTACCCTTTCTTCTTGCATGTTTATGTAGATATCATCCCGATCTGCGTGCTTGCCTCTTTCAATCAAGATCATCTCTGATCCCGTAGGAAGGGTTACACCAAAGAGTCACCAAAGCGACTTATTACCATATTTTGAGATTTCGCGATCCGCTGCCGATGCCGCTCCTTCACACCGAGATGCTCACTTCGTCAGCGATTTCCGACAAGTCTTTCTTCATTTTAAGCTTCTACTCGATTCTTATTTCTTTCCGCCCGTTGGAAATGTTTGATGCTTCTTGGGACCTTCATTCCGCTCCTTCCTTCATTTCTACTTCTATTCATTCCTGGAAGCTAGGTTTCCGTTAGCATTTATAGAATCCATTTTGTAGGTTTTCGTCGAGATTGTGGTTGTTGATGTAGTTGCTTGTACTTTTTTGCCCCGTTCTGTAGAATCCGTCTTTCTTACCTGCTTTGATCCTCTCTTCTATTGGTATTGAGGTTCAAGCCTCGGAAACTCTTTCCCTTACTTTTTTTTGAATGGGAACGGAGGATAATGACACTTGTACTTTCTGGGACTCTTACTGTTGGATCCTCTTTCTTGCTCTCTATAATTCTTTTATTTACTTCCATCTCATCCTTTCCTTCGTATCTGATTTCAAGATTGGGTTGGTGTGAATTTATTCTTTTACCTTAGTACTTATGGAGCTCTTTCTTCCGCTTCCCCAATGCTATCTCAGCTCACTTGCTTATGTACCACTAGTGCCATACCTTTTTCTTTTTGTTTGGTGTTATGATTACCTTACCCATCTGATGGAAGGTCTTGGGAAGAAGAAGTCTCGTGGGCAGCAGCTAACTTTTCAGGTGATGATTTTAAAAGTTTTGTAAAAGGGTTGTGTACCGCGCTAAGTGTGCTTTTCTGGCGTCTTTGAGTTTATGTTATGAGCCAACCTTTTCTGATCCTATTAACTGTGTCAACCTCTTCTGGTTGTTGGGATAGGATGTGGCCCACACACGGCCAGGGTTTTTCCCTCCCCGTAGGTAATGGACCTATGACCAGCTGGGTGCAGCAGGATATGAAATCTATTTCATACCCTCTTCTTAAGTTTCATTCCGTTCCGTCAGTGTAGTTGCTTGGTGGGTTGGTCGAGCCTGACTCTTAAGCTCAACTTCCTCTTTTTAGTCTTTCTTCGAATCCCTATCCCTGCCGGTCGAGACTACACTTGCTCCGTGACTTGCTGCTTACGTTCTAGTAGTTTACCAGGTGAAGGAGCTAAGCCAGGAAGAAAAGAAAGACAGAATACGGAATGCTCGCTTCTTCAAGCAATCCATAATGCTAACCTTCAATAGAGTCTTCAATCCAGCTATAAGTCTAACCTTATTTATATAGAGTATTAATGCTCGCAAGCAAGAAGCCAAGTAATCTCCTTTATTCCATCCATAAAGCAACCACTTCAAGCTAGTTGTTATTATCAGGTAGTAGGCAAGCAAGAAGGCAGTTCTTCCTCCTGTACCAACCAAAGCTAAGCACTTTAAGCTCTTTCATGCTAGTACTTCTTCTCTTGTATTCATTATTGCTAGTAGTTATTCAATAGTCTTCTTGATTCATTAGAGTAGTCTTTATCAAGTATAAAGTATGCATTTTAATACACACAATGCCTATATGAGCGAGGAAGCGAGGGTCTGCAAGAGCCGGAAGACTTTTAGCTAATTCATGATAGTGGAGTTTCTCTTGTCTAGTTGTGCTTCTTAACTATTTATTAAATACAGTCTGCTTCTCTTGTATTCTGTATGAGAAAGGAAAGCCCTAAGCAAGCCAACAACGGAGCATTCTACGGAAGCTGACTACACTGAATTCAATCCTGGCCAACCCATACAGTACGGTAGACTGAAACAGGAAATAAATCTAGATTCTAAAAGCAAACAACTACGTAAACGGAGCAGCAAGACAAGACTTCATATCGGAGTGAGGGGCAAAGAAAGAGCTTTCCCACTCTGCAAAGTGTTCTCCCTAGCAATTTGATTCCTACATACTGGTTGACCGGCCTCAGACGCTGGTGCCTTCTTTCTTGTGGTAGCTTCAAGCGCAAGTGGGACTGTTCCAACAGCCGCTTCAAGTGCAAGTCGTAACTAGGCAGTTCCCACTCTCCCTTCAATGATATCTCTCCGCTATTGGGTT